AAAAGTAAAAAAAAAAAAAAAAAAAAAAGAAATAGGACTGGAATCGACACATTGATTTTTTTATCTTTTGAACCGTATGCATCCAAAGGTGCACGTACGGTTCCACAGGGATACAATTTTGCCCTAATCAACCGACTTCATCGAGAAAGACTACTTTTTTTAGGCCAAGAGGTTGATAGCGAGATCTCGAATCAACTTGTTGGTCTCATGGTATATCTCAGCATAGAAGATGCTACTAGGGATCTTTATTTGTTTATAAACTCTCCAGGCGGATGGGTAATACCAGGAATAGCTATTTATGACACTATGCAACTTGTGTTACCCGATGTACATACAATATGCATGGGATTAGCAGCTTCAACGGGATCTTTCATTTTGGTCGGAGGAGAGATTACCAAACGTCTAGCATTCCCTCACGCTTGGCGCCAATGAGTTTTTTTTAGAAAAAAAGAGAAGACTATGCCTTCGCCCTATCGAATATGAATCAAATAAATAAAAAAAAAAAAGAATAAGTAATAATAGCATGGCACTTCGAGTTCGATATGAGCAAACCATTATTGTTTTTTCCTAACATGATATTTTGTATTGAGATAATAGTATGAAAAAGAAGGGTTATTACCAATTTGATCTTGATCCTATGTGTCAAGAGTTAATTTCAGCGTCACAAACCATTTTTCTTCCACACCAGAAGTCTCTTTCTTATCTTTATGTTATCAGAGAAAGAGTAAAAAAAAAAGAATGGAAAAATTTATTTTATCCTTCTTGGATCGTATCAAAAAGAAACTTTGGGATTGCTAAACCACAGACAAGATAAATAGATAAATTATATATATAAAATAAAGTAAAATAAAGCAACAGAACCATCATAGTATTTTTTTTTTTACTACTATGAAAGGAAGGGTGGTAAATGGATCATCTAAACATTTGGATCGTATGAGTTATATTTCTTCTTTTTGATAGAAGAAATTCTATTGAAAAAGGAAAGGAAGAAAAAATAAATTCCATTGCAGAGCCGTATGCAATGTACAAAAGATGCCCGTACGGTTGTTTAATTTCTTCTTGTTATTTTGATTCCCCCTTACTTTAATCAAATCGTGCGAGATACGCATAGAAGAACCGTTCATGATGTTATATCAATATCATCAGGGTTATGATTCACCAACCTGCTAGTTCTTTTTATGAGGCACAAGCAGGGGAATTTATGCTAGAAGCAGAGGAACTGTTGAAGCTTCGCGAAACCCTCACAAAAGCTTATGTACAAAGAACGGGCAACCCTTTATGGGTTATATCCGAAGACATGGAAAGGGATGTTTTTATGTCAGCAACAGAAGCCCAAGCTCATGGCATCGTTGATCTTGTAGCGGTCGAAAATGAGAATACTGGGGATTTTATATAAATATAGAATTCCATTTCAAAATTATAATTTTCCGTGATTTTGATAGTGAATAGAAATCTTTCATAATCATCAACCATCAGGTTAAGATCGATCTAAGCCAACCCACTCTATTCTATCTAGAATGAGATTATATAGACACGACATGCCAACCATTAAACAACTTATTAGAAACGCAAGACAGCCAATAAGAAATGTCACGAAATCCCCCGCTCTTCGAGGATGTCCTCAGCGTCGAGGAACATGTACTAGGGTGTATGTGCGACTCGTTCAGTTCAGATCATGAGTTTGAAGAAATGAAAAAAAATCTTTCCAGCATCAATGAACACTACCAATGAATAGGATAGATAGAGTGAAAGACCGCCATTTAATTTACTATCTAAATGACTATCTAAAAATGAGGATCTATCATTTACCTATTATGTTATGTAATGTAATTTATGGTTTCTATTGGTGCAAATCCAATCACTCCGTTTTAGATGAGAAGCAATTCTCCATTGGTAGCAAATAGTTATCCATTAAGCGGAGGAAATAGTCTTATAAGAAGCAAAAGAGTTATGCTCCTATTCTTATTCTTGAAAAAAAAACGGACTAACAGGGTCAGCTACCTAGCCAACTTTCACTTTGACAGAATTAAATGCCGTCACTGTATGGATAGCTTTTTTGTGAAAAGGACTATTACTTTCTAATTATAATTAGAATAAATAAATAAAAAAAAAAAAAAATTCTAATTGAAAAAGGATGGGGTAGAGCCAAAGAGTGTGAACTATACAAGTTCACAATAAAATTCGATGAAATGAAAGAAGAGGCTCCGGTGTATAGAGAGGACCTCACCGTTTCAAAAGTTGCCATAGAAACGAGGAAACCCACTATTTAGCAGCAGTAGAATTTATTATTTCCAGGCGAGATACATACCTGGAAGTAAAAATTGTGGTCGGGAAGGTCATAGTAGCAAAAGCCATTGGAATTTATATTTTATATATCGGAAGAATCCGTTTTGTTATTAATCGACTGGAGGAAAAGGATGACTGAAAGAAGAGAAATCCATTAGTTATTCAAGAAAGTTTCATTTGATTTAATGACCAGAGTTAAACGGGGATATACAGCTCGAAGACGTCGAAAAAAAATTTGTTTATTTGCATCAACCTTTATAGGGGCTCATTCAAGACTTACTCGAACGAGTACTCAACAAAGAATAAGAGCTTTGGTTTCCTCTCATCGAGATAGGAGCAGGAAAAAGAGAGATTTTCGTCGTTTGTGGATCACTCGGATAAATGCAGTAACTCGTGAGGATAGGGTATCCTATAGCTATAGTAGATTCATACACAATCTGTACAAGAAACAATTGCTTCTGAATCGTAAAATACTTGCGCAAATAGCCCTATCAAATAAGATTTGTTTTGATATGATTTCAAATCAAATCATTAATCAATCAAATACAAATAAAGGAATAAAGAATCTTAATAGAATATAAGAATATACTATACAGGAAACAAGAATGATTGAAACAGAATTTCCCGGAGTCCATTCTCCGGGAAGATAGAAGAAAAATAAATTAAGATTTGAAATAAACGAGCATCTTTCAATAAAAAAAAATTTATTACCCATTTTTCCTTTTTTATAACATTTTATAACACAAGAATCAACTCGGGATTCTAGGTTTTTCGAGCAAAACATTAATCTGAGCTTGAGTTCCTATTGGAGTTTTGAGGAGTATGTCTATTTATTTTTGGTTCTAGGACCAGTAGTTCTAGGGATCGACTCCCCTCTCTCCAATTGTTTTTCATTATTACGAAAAGGTAACGAAGATAAAATACGAGCTTGTTTTATAGCAATAGTAATTAATCGTTGTTGTTTCAAGGTCAACCTATTCATCCGTCTAGATAAGATTTTTCCTTGTTCACTAATAAATCGACTAATTAAACTCATGTTTCTATAATCGATTCGATCCCCCGATCCAATTGAGGGTAAACGCCTACGAAAAGATCGCTTGTATTTACGAAAAGGTTGTTTGTATTTATCCATGGTTTGCTTATTCCTTGTTTGCTTATTTCTTATACTTATATCTTATATATATAATTCTAATAAAAAAAAATAAAATAATCTAGAAAATACAATTCTACTTTTTTTATTCATTTAAGATCCGACCAAAATAGGATTTGGTTTGTATTATCTGTGTGAAGATGTCAAGTTCTTACTCTTCCCGCTCCTTGGAAAAATCACACATGCATTCTGTTCCATCTATTTCTTTATTTCCCCATGAATCATATATTTTTTACAATAGCGACAAAATTTTCTCAATTCTAATCGATTGGGTGTATTGTGTCGATTCTTTTGAGTAATATATCTAGAAATGCCCGGCGATTCCTTATTGACACCCTTTCGAACACAACTGGTACATTCCAAAATCACTATAATTCTGATATCTTTACCCTTGGCCATGAACCTCCTTTTCATTTTGGATCGACTTCACTTTTGAACTCTCCTAATTTTTGTTTTTTATCCGAACAAAAAAAAAAAAATAAAAATAAAAAATCTATATCTATATTTACTAACTAGAGATGGAATTTTAAAATATTTTTATTATTATTATTAGAAGTCGAATGACTTCGAAGTACTATAATCTAAAATCTAATATGAATTACTATAACAATAAAGAAAGAGAATCATATTTATTAATAGAAGTTCATTAATATAAGAATATTAAATATAATTAAATATAGTAATAATTAAGAATAATTAAGTAATACAATTTTTTCTAACTAGAAATTATTCCTTTCCTATCCTAATTCCTAATACACATTTCTATTTCTTTTATCCCAAATTATATCGTTATATCGTAGATTCACTGTATTTTGACTGAGGTTCGATACACTTTTTTCCTATCCTAAAGAAAAGGGGATCGAAATTGAAGCCATGTTACGTGGAATGATATCTCAAATCTTCTTCATTTCTTCACATATCAATACAAGACAAGAATTCAATTTAGAATTAAAAAAAAGGGAATGACAAGGCATCTGGAAATAAACGATTAATTTCTATCAATAGACCCGCTAAAGACCCAAACCATAGAGTGGTTAGCACAGGTGCCGTGGAGAGATATGTTTTTATATCTCGCATTTTAAATCCTCCTTCTTCTTTGATATTTATTTATTTTAAATTCTTTTTTCTTTATTATTAATGATTATTTTATTAATCATTATATTTATTATTAATATATTTTATTTATTATTTTATTATTTATATAAATATTATATATTATTATTAATATTTAATATTAATAATATTAATTATATTCATTTTTATTTATTATATTTTTATTTATTATATATTATTTATTATTTATTTATTATATATATATATGTTATGTTATATATTGTTGATATGTTAATAATATATATGCTTATGTTATATTAGTTAGATATTAGTTATATTAAGTTAATTACGTTATAGTAAATATTAATTATTATATTATAATTATAATTTAATATATTTTTATATTTTAATTAATTTTAATTTTAATATATTTAAATTTTTTATTATATATAATTATATATATATAATAAAAATAAAAAAATTAGATTAAACATATGATTATATGAAACTA